TATTTTTATCAATAATCAATATCTTAATTAGATAGTAAGATTTTTTTTTGAATTAAAATGACATTGTAATATTGTAATTATTATTTTGATTATAACATTCAAATATAAATAATATTATAATAAAAAAATTCCTTTTTAGTTCTTTTTTTTATGTTATTTATGTTATTGTTATATAGGGTCTGCCCTAAGAAAAGGAGAAGAAAAAAATGAAAAAGAAAAGTGCAATCCATATAAACGCAATCCCGATCATGATGAAACATTCTGGTGTTTTCATTCGGAAAGGTGAAAGCTAAGACAAAAAAAAACGAATCGACCGTTCAAGTATTCAAAATTACACGCTAAAAATGATAGAACATAGGGGCATAGCATATTAGCATATATAATAATATATTTATGTATAACATTATTATATATAATAATATACATAATATATGTGTATACATAATATACATGTGGTATATGTGGTATATATCCATCTATATTGAATTGAATTTCGAATACGGAACTGATAGAATCTTTTCTTATTGGACCACCGATAGAGATGAAAGAAGATAGACAATAAACCCAAACAGGAGAAAACGCTTTCCAATATGGAACTGCTATCTAATGAATTCAACGGTTCCGGCCTAATATAAATAAACGAATAAAGAAGAGCGGCATCAAGACCCTAATCACAAAAAGGGTGGGGATATGGCGAAATTGGTAGACGCTACGGACTTAATTGGATTGAGCCTTGGTATGGAAACCTACCAAGTGATAACTTTCAAATTCAGAGAAACCCTGGAATTACAAATGGGCAATCCTGAGCCAAATCCTGTTTTCTGAAAACAAACAAGTATTCAGAAAGTGATAATAAAAAAGGATAGGTGCAGAGACTCAATGGAAGCTGTTCTAACAAATGGAGTTGGCTGCGATGCGTTAGTAAAGGAATCCTTCCATCGAAACTCCAGAAAGGATGAAGAATAAACCTATATATACGTATACGTACTGAAATACTATCTCCAAACCAAATGATTAATGACGACCCGAATATTTTTTTTTTTATATGTTTATATGAAAAATGAAAGAATTGTTGTGAATCGATTCCAAGTAAAAAAAAAATGGAATATTCATTGATCAAATAATTTACTCCATCGTAATCTGATAGATCTTTTGAAAAATGGATTAATCGGACGAGAATAAAGATAGAGTCCCATTCTACATGTCAATATCGACAACAATGAAATTTATAGTAAGAGGAAAATCCGTCGACTTTAGAAATCGTGAGGGTTCAAGTCCCTCTATCCCCAAAAAGGCCCAGTTGATTCCCTAATTTTTTATCCTATACTCTCATTTCGTTATCGGTTCAAAGTTCATTATGTTTCTCATTCATTAATTTTTTTCTTTTCACAAGCCTTGTGGTATATATGATACACATACAAATGAACATCATTGAGCAAGTAACCCCGATTGTAAATTGGAATGATCATATTATCGCCCGTACTGTACTGAAACTTACAAAGTCTTTTTTTTTAAGATCTAAGAAATTCCACCAAGGCCTGGATAACACTTTGTAATCCCCTTTTCGTCTTTTTAATTGACATAGACCCAAGTCATCTATTAAAATGAGGATGATGCGTCGTGAATGGTCGGGATAGCTCAGCTGGTAGAGCAGAGGACTGAAAATCCTCGTGTCACCAGTTCAAATCTGGTTCCTGGCACATGGGTTATTTGTATGAGTATCTATTCTACAAATTGGTCGACATACATGTTCATTAATAGTATAGATCATGATACATATTTATCCATCTAAGTGGCGACTGGAGAGATAAGATACCCCTTTCTATTTAATAAATAGAGTCTATATTTAATAAATATAGAATATTTATAGATGAGTAAAGAGTATCTAAAGTATGTAAAAGAAATATATTTTATTGCCTCTTCTTTTTATTTATTTGTTCATACTGTGTCTCCTCTCGTTCACAAAGAATGGTACTACTTCTTCTATATTACAAGTAATTGAAAGACCCCAAGCCTGGTCTAGGGGAGTTGGGGGGTACGAATAGCCAAGATTCATCTCAGATATAATACAAATAGAATATGATCCCCTTGCATTCATTTCTTTCGATTTTCTTTTCATATTCTATTTATTTCCCCCTGTGTTGTTACTTTATGGGTTTTTCTGGACCCCATCTAAGTGATGTGCGCGGTACATAGTTCTGCATCATTAACTCTTTCATCCTATTGACTCAGCTCATATGAAAAAAGTATCTTTCAAAAATTGCAAATCGTACTGAATCCCTCTAAATTTAATTGTTTTTTTTTTTTTATTTATATATTTATATTTAGTTTAGAATTTCTTTTTTTTAGCTTATCCATAATATATGAAATGAATGAAACTTCAGCTCTTTGATCTATAAAAAAAAAAGAACGTACAGATATTCTTTGAATATCTGGAGTTGTAGAAGTGAAGATGAGTTTCTGATTATTCAATGAGCATCTTGTATTTCATAAAAATTAG